ATCTTCTTTTTTGGCACAGGTTTTGGCGATAAAAAAATGGACTCAAGTACAAGTAGGGGTTTCTGTAACGTATTAATAAGCTATACCCATGCTACGGGTTGTTTCATGCCATAAATAAACTCGAACACTCAAGAAATCCGTTGGGCAGGCGGATTCACATCTCTTACAACCGACACAATCCTCTGTTCTTGGAGCAGAAGCTATTTGTTTGGCTTTACATCCGTCCCAAGGTATCATTTCTAATACATCCGTAGGACAGGCTCGGACACATTGAGTACACCCGATACATGTATCATAAATCTTTACTGAATGCGACATTGGATCTATAATTTTTGAACGTGATAAAGTTTCAATCTAGTAAAATGATAAATGCATTATATATTTAAATACTAGTACTAGATGAATCGATGAGTTCCCCAAGTTTTTTATCTATTTCTGGATTGACAGTGCCAAAAGACTTTGATTTCTTATCTTTGTGATAACATGACCATATCTTACGTGGCAGAGATGCTAATTTGAATTAATTTTTGAAAATTCTAATTTATATGAGAATATTACTTATTCAATAAATTCGATTGATTTATACGAGTTGATTTTCTGTTACGATAAATTGATGAAACAATAGCAAGTCCAATAGCGGCTTCAGCAGCTGCAATAGCTATAACAAAAATAGAGAAAATGGCTCCTTTTAATTGACGACTATCAAAAAAATCAGAAAATGTTACAAAATTGAGATTAACCGCATTTAATATAAGTTCAAGACACATAAGAGCTCGAACCATATTTCGACTTGTAATCAATCCATATAGACCGACAGAAAATAAATAGGCACTCAAAACAAGTACATGTTCGAGCATCATTAACCAACTCCTTATCAATCTCGATTCAGTTCAATATGAACAACAATTTAACCAATTGCATTGACTAGAATATAACGAGTAATAGAATAAAGGAATATATTGGGAATAGGTCGAACTAATATAAAATTTATATTGTATATAGTATATATAAATATATAAAGTAAAATAGAAAAAGGGAAATACATGTGATAGCTCATAACAAGGGTTTTCCGGTTCTAAAGAGTTATTATTGACGAGCTACGGCAATTGCGCCGATTAACGCAACTAAAAGAATTATTGAAATGAATTCAAACGGAAGAAAAAAATCTGTTGATAAATGGATCCCGATTTGTTGACTATTACTTATCAGATCTTGCTCTATAATCTGGTTTGCTTTTGTAGTCCAAATAATACCATACCATGACGTATCTGGAATAGTAGTAATTAGTGAAACAAAAATACTTGTACATACCACGGACGTTACTCCATCTCCCACGGTCCAAAGATGGAAATCTTTGGAATATTCTGAACCATTTATGAACATCACAGCAAAAATGATTAAAACATTTATGGCTCCTACGTAAATAAGTAGCTGCGCAGCAGCTACAAAATGGGAGTTCGATAGAATATAGAATAACGATATACAAACAAAAACCAATCCCAATGAAAAGGCAGAATAAATGGGATTGGCAAGTAATACTACTCCCAGACCCCCTAATATAAGACCCAATCCCAGAAAGACTAAAAGAAAATCATGTATTAGTCCAGGTAAATCCATTATATATAAAATAAGAGATAAATAAATAAAAATCTTGCATAACTTTATTGATCCGGTCAGGAAAAAAGAAGTAACTCTACTTTTTTATAACAGTTCTTTATTATTCAATTTTAAAAATTCCATTTTCATGGATATGGATTGATGTAGATATATTTATTGGCCTAATCTCTCGAAAGAGTAATTGGAATCTATCTATTTTCAAATCATCAATATAGACTATAGAAAATAAATCTATTTTTGATTTAATATTAATTAAATTCTCGCCGCCTAATCAATATAATTATGAATATAATTTCATAAAACAAAAATCTTCTATCAAAATGAGTTCTTAAGTTTTTATTTCAGACAAATTTAAAATTGTTCGAATTGTGTAATCGTCAATTACTGACATCGGTAACCGGCCCAAAGCAATTTGATTATAATTCAATTCGTGACGATCATAAGTAGAAAGTTCGTATTCTTCAGTCATCGATAAACAATTTGTTGGACAATACTCAACGCAATTACCACAAAATATACATATTCCGAAATCAATACTGTAATTAAGCAATCGTTTCTTTCTAATATCAGTTTCCAATTTCCAATCAACAACGGGCAGATCTATAGGACATACACGAACACATACTTCACAAGCAATGCATTTATCAAATTCAAAGTGGATTCGGCCACGGAAACGCTCGGATGTGATCAATTTTTCGTAGGGGTATTGAATAGTTACAGGTAAACGATTCGCGTGTGATAAGGTAATCATGAAACCTTGACCAATATACCTTGCGGCTCGTACTGTTTGTTGGCCATAATTCATGAACTCAGTTACCATAGGAAACATATCGTGAATATCTATAAAAATTAAGATACTTGTTTCTTTCTCTTGTTTGAGACA